CTGCAATTCTTCCCAGTATGGAATGAGTAAAGAATCAAGCTACAAGTCTCGATCTATACGAAAGGCACTGGTTTTTTTCTTTCGGTTTCATTGATAGCATAATATCCTGACTCTATAGGGGCGCTAGCGCTTTACTAATAGAATATAAATATAAAAGGGGCCTGAAAAAGTAAAGTAAGAGGCTGCGCTGCTACTCTAGGCTCGCTTCTTCCCGCCCCTTATTGAAAACGAAACTAACGAGCAATCAAACAAACTAAAGCGCTAACGTTATATTACTTAGTAAAGCAACCTTTCGCGCTAGGCGCTCACTTTTTTTTCTGGGTGGAAGCTGGCGGCGGGGCTTGCTTAACCGGATACACGGAATTGGGATCTCTGTCACATGCAAATCTTTCTATCGGGAAAGCCTTGCTTATTCAATTAAAAGGGCTTATTATTTAGAACCCTGCTCATAAGATAAGCAAGAAAGCGTTGGTGGGATCGGCGGGATGATGATGAGTATCTAAATCAATAAAGAAAAAAAAGAAGAAATGGCAAGAGAAATTTAATATCGATGGAGGTGCATTGCCGATGTGGAAAACAGGGCAGGGATTCTCTACAATGACACTGTAGACCAATTGAAAGGGATGTAGCGCAGCTTGGTAGCGCCTTTGTTTTGGGTAAAAACTCTCACGGGTTCAAATCCTGTAATCCCTACCTATTCTTCTCCTCTGGGCAGTCACGAGGGATCCATTGAGATCGATTCGGACATACATAATTTTAATTTTCTGAGACTATATGCATGTTTAGTATTGGGGGTACAAAAAGAAGCCTTTTCTTTTTAGTCGTATCTACTGTGAGAAGAAAGCGTTCTTAGTTCAGTTCGGTAGAACGTGGGTCTCCAAAACCTGATGTCGTAGGTTCAAATCCTACAGAGCGTGATTATGTTCTTGTTAGGTCTAATTATAATTAAAGAACTTCACTCATTTGAACAGCAACCTGAATTGAACCTCCCGCGGATAAAAAAAAAGGAGGAAGTCAATAAAAAAGAGATGTTAATGAATCAAAGGTCCAACTGATCGCCGCGTCTGTCTTGTAAATATGCAGTTACGAATAATCCAGCCAAAAAGTAATAGGAATTAGACCTAACACGATTCAAAATAGAAAAACTTCAATCATTTCGATTTATTTGAAAGGGGAATAGGGTTCCAAACCTAAATAAACATCCGAATCGCCCATGAATCTCAATGACCAAGAATTGGCAATTGACGCGGGAAGGAACTCTAGAATACCTGGAATCTCACAGAAAGATTTCTTTTTTTCAATTGTTCATTCAATGAATTTCTAATAAGTCTTCCTCAGAAGTAAAGGAGCATCTCCCTCTTCATCGCAGTCGCTCAATACGTTGTATCGATAGAGTGACATTTGCCTTACCCCCCCTCTACCCGAGGGATCAATAAGCAACCGGGTGACGGGCGAACCACATCTGTTCCAATTCCAGAGGCTTTCTCCGATCGAAGTCGGATCAAATGCAAATATTAGATTCCAGAGGAACCGGTTTTTGGGGAACCTCGGGCATTGGGTGTTCGAAGATTTCGATGCCTTCTATTCCGGTCAATGAACCGATATTGTGAGGGGGCAGCTAACCAATCTCATTTATCAGAGAAGTCCATCGGTTTAGAGATTAGTTCATGCTCTTTCATCCCCTCGTTCAAGGAGTCGGAGATGGCTTGGCAGCAAGCGTAGTGGCAGGCAGGCGATAGGATGTTACAGGATAGGCTTACTAAAGCTCGTGTAAACAAGATTTCTAGGAGAGAGGGTGAGTTCTCCATCTATCTTAGGAAGGTCTTCTGTCTTTTGACAATTATATATATTTTTGATGTTCGAGATCGCCTCCGTGTGGTTCATCCTAAGTAGCTAATCGAATATGCTTTTGTCTCTTGGAATCGTATCATCCATGGCGAGGGTCTCGTATAATATAATAAGAGAACGGTTGCTTTTAGGAGTGATCTGTTCATCTAACTAGCAAAAATCATAAGAGAAGAAAAGTTCACAGAAGGTTGAGAAGTAGTACGCCCGGTTCACCAGGTTCTACCACTGTAGGGCCAAATCATAGTTAAAAGAAGAGTTTGATCCTGGCTCAGAAGGAACGCTAGCTATATGCTTAACACATGCCTTCTGGCACAACACACACCCACTCAGAAGAGCACACCACCCTAATCCCTAAAGAAGAGAGGGAAAGAGCGGAAAAGCGGGTTTGACGTCAACAGTTCTTCCTTGTTCCGACAAAGAGTGTGTTTCCTTATTCTTTTTTAGCTTTGAGCTTGGTTCAGATTGGACACGTCCTCACTCGTTCTTTTTTTTTCAAGATCTTCGAGAACTAATATTGGACCGGGAATCAAAAAGGGAAATAAAGTAAAGTATAAGCGCATATGGCACGAAAAGGAAATCCGATTTCGGTAAGACTTGATCTTAATCGTAGAAAGTTATTGTTCCAGTCCTACGCTCAACGCGGGGGGATTCAATTTTTGTTCCTCTTTCTTCTGACTATTTTTCTTTATATTTTTTGCCTCAAAATGGGGGGGATAGCCGTCTTTTTTTATGTTATCTCTAAAGTGGGCGGCTTCCTCGGGGCGAAGGCCCTATCTTGCCTTTTGGCAAAGATGGGCTGCTCTTCGACTATGGCCTTCGTAGTTGGCTGTGCTTTTCGAGCGCTCGTCACTACGGGGGCAACACCCTCTCTGGGGCATTGGGTGCTTCCCGGACCTTCTCACGAGCCTCACGTGGCAGAAGAGGTTCCCCAAGAGGGCCCGCGGGCCCATGCGGTTGCGATCCGAAGCGCCCCGCCTGTGGATATGGAGGTTAAGCAGCCTCTTATGCAGGACGAACAGCGTTACGCGGAACTCTCGGATCGGCTCAATCGCCACTTATTGGGGCGGAGTGACCAAATTCATAGCATAACCTATGAGGATTTGATTGAGAAACAGATCCTCATAGAGGGAAAGCTAGAAATGGCACTCCTGAGTGAAGAGTACACGCGGCCTCGCATTTTAGCGAACCGCGTGGAGATCCGGGAGTGCCTCTTTTATAAAGGGGAGTCCCCCTCAAGGAAAAAACTTTGGATCTGTATTTAAAACAGATTCAAAGCGACCCTTGTGAGAGCGTTCCCTACCGCAAAATCCAAAAAGCAATCAACAATTTTGAGATTTTTTCTCAAAATAAAATTGCTCGCGGGCTCTTCCACCTTCCACATAGTCCCACGGTACACAAACGCATGGGGCGTAGCCTTCCTAGCCGGCCGCGTGCAGCCTACCCGCGGGGGACCGTAACGTCAGTCACTAAGTACTCCATACGTGGGAAATGAAAGCAGAATTCGTTCGGACCCTCCCACATGTTCAATCTTTTTTAGCGGTTTCCCCAGAGATCTTTCTCATTAATGCAACCTTCATTTTGCTCATTCATGGAGTTGTATTTAGTACGTCTAAGAAATTTGATTATCCACCGTTAGTCAGTAATGTGGGTTGGCTTGGATTACTTAGTGTTGCGCGCCTAGGAGGGCAGCGCGCTTTGGGATGCGGAGGAGCTATTATCGCCCAGTTCCCTAACCTAATGCGGCACCGGGTTCGGACCGCGGGGAACCGTAGCATGGGGGGGCTTAGAATCCTTTTGCCGCCGCAAGGCTGGCTAATCGTACGCAGCAGGCTCGAAGACCCCTGGTTCTGAAAGGCACATGAGTCCGAACGCTATGTTGAATGTGCGACCGACACTAGGTAGGTACCTGTGCAGGTGAGGCGTCGGTCGGTCCTAGAAACGGCGGCAGCGGCGCGAGGAGTTAACGACCGAACGTGCTGCAACCTAGGGATCACCAGGCAGCTCTTTCGCTCTATAGGGATCGGGGGGGCATAGCACAATTCTTCTTGGAGGAGGGTTGGTTTGCCCGGGTGACTGATCCTGCCATAATGTAATCCTACCTATACTATAGCACCGACACCCGAAGTAGAGCATACATACGACTTCATGCGTGAATAGCGGGGAGGAAAGAAAGGGCGGTAGATGATAATGAGAAAAGGCGCCGCGTCTGGGCGGGCGGAATGGATGAGCGAAAGGTGTCATGCCATGGAGTGGGTAATATCCCGAGTCTCATGTAAGACAACTAAATGCACCTCGAGGTGCTGCCGAGGAACTGAGGGACCTTCTCGAGCACAGGATAGGTAATTGAGAGATAGAGCTAGCCTATTCGTTATGGGGAATCAATGCTCCGGGCCGAATAGAGCTTACCTACGGCACCTGGCTTTCTCCGGCACATATTAGCTTAGCTGCGCTTAATAGGCCGGTTTGCCTTCCTCTCTGGCGGCCTCCTTACCTTACCCCCGCTACACTCTCACTCCAAGCTACGCCTGCTGAGCAAGATGCATTGCGATTTCCTCTTCTGTGGACGCACCTATGACCCGGGGCGGGAAGAGAAAGAATTTTTTCTACGGCGAGCTTTCTCTCGTAAAGCCAAAGACGCCCCAAGACAAGTTCCAACTGTTGGGAAGGGGACATGATCAATAGAACCTGGCTGGATCCGGGCTGGGAGAGGGGCGCCCATTCCTAACCACTTTCTAAAAGGTTCGCTCATGCTGGAGGGAGCATCCCCACTTAGTGATCGGTCCGCTAGTTCACGCAAATCCGAAGAAGTTATCACGGACGAGCCACATGCAGGGAAACTTGCACGTGTGGTTCTGGCCGGGCTTTCCTGAGGTATCTAATAACCTTGCTTCTGCTCGCCGCTGGCGCACCTATCCTAACTATTGCCCATTTATTCTGGAATAATCTTTTTAGGAGGGACAATTTTACATATTTCTGCCAAATCCTTCTATTATTAAGTACGGCTGGTACCATTTCGATGTGTTTCGATTCTTCCGAACAAGAGAGGTTTGATGCTTCTGAATCCATTGTATTAATTCCACTTCCTACTCGCAGTATGCTCTTTATGATCTCGGCTTATGATTCAATTGCCATGTATTTAGCTATTGAGCCTC